TCATAAACAACAGTGTAATACAGCATAAATAATGATTCATTCATAATTAGATGAATCAGCTCATAGAACAAAAAAATAAAGAGCCTCGAGCCAATAAAAACTGAGAAAATTGCCTTAAGAAAAAATGAAATTACGGACTCCGTTGGAAAATTCAGACCTAATCATTAATCAAGAAGCAATGGAAACGACGGAACCCGTGAATAAAGAAGATTCTATTAGAAATCAATCTTAATGATTCATTGGGTGGGATGGCGGAACGAACCCGGGAACTAAACTAGCCCTTTATTGGGAGAGGTCATGAACTAACCCTACAACGGAAATAGATATTGAAAGAGTAAATATTCGCCCGCGAAAGTTTTATTTTATTGGATTGATTAATTTTGATCGACCCGATATAGTAAAAGGGAAAACGAAATAAAGATTTTTTTAATGGTAAAAAAATGGATTAAGATTAATTAGATAAAATTTCGAAATTTCAAAGAATACTATGCTTCAGTATATTATTCATTAAATCCCTGTAATCTTGATAAAATCTTTTTTAGTCCTTTCATTCGTGAGGAGCTGGATGAGAAGAAACTCTCATGTCCAGTTCTGTAGTAGAGATGGAATTGAGAAAGAACCATCAATTATAACCCAAAAAGAACAAGATTCCGTAAACAACATAGAGGAAGAATGAAAGGAATATCTTATCGAGGTAATCATATTTGTTTCGGCAGATATGCTCTTCAAGCACTTGAACCCGCTTGGATCACATCTAGACAAATCGAAGCAGGGCGACGAGCAATGACACGAAATGTACGGCGTGATGGAAAAATATGGGTACGTATATTTCCAGACAAACCTGTTACAGTAAGACCTACAGAAACCCGTATGGGTTCTGGGAAAGGATCCCCCGAATATTGGGTAGCCGTCGTTAAACCGGGTAGAATACTTTATGAAATGAGCGGAGTCGCTGAAAATATCGCTCGAAAAGCTATTTCAATAGCGACGTCCAAAATGCCTATAAGAACTCAATTCATTATTTCTGGATAGGAAATGTAGAACCAAAGGAAATAAATGTTGAAAATGCGGATTTTTTTTTTACTTCGACCTTTCATTTCAGTACTTTACTTTAAATTACAAATTGGAACATTAAAAAAACAGATTCAAAAAACGATATGATTCAACCTCAAACCCTTTTGAATGTAGCGGACAATAGTGGTGCCCGAGAATTGATGTGTATTCGAATCATAGGAGCCAGTAATCGTGAATATGCTCATATTGGTGACGTTATTGTTGCTGTGATCAAGGAAGCAATACCAAATATGCCTTTAGAAAGATCCGAAGTGATCAGAGCTGTAATTGTACGCACTTGTAAAGAACTCAGACGGGATAACGGTATGATAATACGTTATGATGACAATGCTGCAGTTGTCATTGATCAAGAAGGAAATCCAAGGGGAACTCGAGTTTTTGGTGCGATCGCCCGAGAATTGAGACATTTGAATTTTACTAAAATAGTTTCATTAGCGCCTGAAGTATTATAAGATGAGACCACGCTATACCCATAGTATTAAAATACAATAAGATAAAAAAATTTAGTAGAGTATATCTCACGTATATACTTTTAATAATTTTCATAAAAAAAAACATGTTTATTATATCAAAATTCGAAAGCAATAAAATTTTGGGTTTATCATGGGCAAGGACACTATTGCTGACATAATAACTTATATACGAAATGCTGATCTGAATCGAAAAGGAACGGTTCGAATAGCATATACTAACATCGCCGAAAACATTGTTAAAATACTTTTGCAAGAGGGTTTTATAGAAAACGTCAGGAAATTCGTGGAAAACAAAAAAGAGTTTTTGGGTTTAACCCTACGACATAGAAGGAATAGGAAAGGACCGTATAGGCCAATTTTCAATTTAAAACGAATCAGCCGCCCCGGTCTACGAATATATTTTAACTATAAAAGAATTCCTAGAATTTTAGATGGGATGGGAATTGTAATTCTCTCTACTTCGCGGGGTATAATGACAGACCGGGCGGCTCGACTAGAAAGAATCGGCGGAGAAATTTTGTGTTATATATGGTAATTATTCTTCTATCCGAATTGTATTTGGAGCTTCTTTTTGTGTTGTGAAAAAAAAAGAGGGATTCCTCGAGGTTTAATTACTGAACAACTTACAATAGTATATTCTAGGTTCTGTCAGATGGTTTAGGCAACGAAGTAAGGAGTCTAGGTCTGTTTCGGGAAGGATCTTACCTAGTTTTATCCATATACTACCAGTGTATATAGTTAAAATAGAAGTAACTCGTTATGATTCAAAGGAAGAGCGTATATTTTATAGACTACACAAAAGGATTTGAGTGAGTAGGTTATTTTTTCAACACTTCTTTCATGGGGATATAATTCACGCTTCAAAAATTTCAAGAAACTTCTTTTCTTCCAATAAGTCATTTAAGGCATAACAATTATGAAAATAAGAGCTTCCGTTCGGAAAATTTGTGAAA